AATTTAAATTTTAAAAGACTTTTTTTAGTTACAGAACACGAACAAGTAAGAATTGATTCAGAGGATCGAATCAAAATTTTAAAATTATTATTTGATGCAATTAGAACTGTTCCCAACGATAAAATGATTAAAAAAAAATCTATTGGAATAAAAGAAATTAATAAAAAAGTTCCTCGATGGTCATACAAATTAATCAACGATTTTGAACAACAGGAGGGGGAAACCGAAGAAACTGTGGTAGAGGATCATCAGATTCGTTCAAGAAAATCCAAACGTGTAGTGATTTTTACTGATAACCAACAAAATACTGATGCTTATACTAATACCAAAGAAACTAATAATACTGATCAAACAGGCGAAGTTGCTTTGATACGTTATTCCCAACAATCGGATTTTCGTCGAGACATAATCAAAGGCTCCATGCGCGCTCAAAGACGTAAAACAGTTACTTGGAAACTCTTTGAAGCAAATGCGCATTCCCCTCTTTTTTTGGACCGAATAGACAAATCTTTTTTTTTTTTTTTTGATATTTCTGAACGGATGAAAAAAATTTTTAGAAATTGGATGTGGAAAAACACAGAATTCACAATTTCGAATTATACAGAGAAAAAGACAAAGGAAAGCGCGAAAAAAAAAGAGGAGGACAAAAAAGAAGAAGACAAAAGAAAGGAGAAAGTGCGTATACAAATAGCGGAAGCCTGGGATAGTATTTTACTTGCTCAAGTAATGAGAGGTTTTTTATTAGTAACCCAATCAATTCTTAGAAAATATATTATATTACCTTCATTGATAATAGCTAAAAATATCGTCCGTATACTATTATTTCAATTTCCGGAATGGTATGAGGACTTAAAGGATTGGAATAGAGAAATGCATGTTAAATGTACCTATAACGGCGTTCAATTATCAGAAAAAGAATTTCCAAAAAACTGGTTAACAGACGGCATTCAGATCAAGATCCTATTTCCTTTTCGTCTTAAACCTTGGCACAGATCTAAGTTACGAGCCCCTTATAACGATCCAATGAAAAAGCAAGGTCAAAAAAATGATTTTTGTTTTTTAACAATTTTTGGAATGGAAGCTGAACTACCTTTTGGTTCTCCCAGAAAAAAACTTTCATTTTTTGAACCGATTTTAAAAGAACTCAAAAAAAAAATTAAAAAATTGCAAAAGAAATGTTTTATAATTCTAGGAATTTTAAAAGAACAAACAAAATTGTTTCTAAATGTCTCAAAAAAACCAAAAAAATGGATCATTAAAAACATTCTGTTTATAAAAGAAATAATAAAAGAACTCTCAAAAATAAACCCAATTATATTATTTGGATTGAGAGAAATAGAAGTATATGAATTGAGTGAAATTAAAAAAGATTCAATAATCAGTAATCGGATGATTCAGGAATCGTCCATTCAAATTAGATCTCAGGATTGGACAAATTATTCATTAACAGAAAAAAAAATGCAAGATCTGACTGATAGAATAAACACCATCATAAATCAAATAGAAAAAATTACAAAAGACAAGAAAAAGGGATTTATAACTTCAAATAGAAATTTGAGTTCTAACAAAATAAGTTATGATGATAAAAGATTGGAATCACAAAAAAATATTTGGCAGATATTAAAAAGAAGAACTGCTCGATTAATCCGTAAATCCCATTATTTTATAATATTTTTCATTGAAAAGATATACATAGATATCTTTCTATCTATGATTAATATTCCTAGTATCAATACACAACTTTTTCTTGAATCAACAAAAAAAATTATTAATAAAAACATTAACAGTAATGAAGCAAATCAAGAAAGAATTAATAAAACAAATCAAAGTTTAATTAAATTTATTTCGATTATAAAAGAGTCACTTTCTAATACTAATATTAGTCTTAATTCAAAGACTTTTTTTGACTTATCTTACTTTTCACAAGCATATGTATTTTACAAATTATCACAAACCAAACTTATTAAGTTAGAGAAATTGAAATCCGTATTTCAATATAATGGAACCCCCCTTTTTCTTAAGAATGAAATAAAGGATTTTTTTGTTGTAAGACAAGAACTATTTCATTCCGAATTAAGACCTAAGAATCTTCGCAATTCTGGAATGAATCAATGGACAAATTGGTTAAGGAGTCATTATCAATATCAATGTGATGTATCTCAAATTAAATGGTCTAGAGTAGTACCACAAAAATGGCGAAATATATTGAACTGTATAGCTCAAAATAAAGATTTATATAAAGATTTGTGTGATTTATATGAAAAAGATGAATTAATTCACTACGAAAAAAAAACAAAAATGGAAACGGATTTATTATTGAATCAAAAGGATAATTTTAAAAAACAATATAGATATGATCTTTTAGCATATAAATCTATAAATTCTGAAACTAAGAAGTACTCTTCAATTTATGGATCACCATTACAAGTAAAAACGAACCAAGATATTTTTTATAATTACAACACACATAAACAAAAATCATTTAATATGGTAGAAATGGTAGAAGATGATATTCGAGATATGGATAAAAATACGGATAGAAAATTTTTTGATTGGAGAATTCTCGATTTTTGTCTTAAAACGAAGGTCGATATTGAGGCCTGGATCAATATTGATACTGACACTAACAGTAATAAATATACTAAGACTAGGGTTAATAAGTATCAAATAATTGATAAAATCAATAATAAGAGTCTTTTTTATCTCACACTTCAGCAAGATCAAAAAATCAACCTATCCAATCAAAAACCCCTTTTGGATTGGATGGGAATGAATGAAGAAATACTAAGTCGTCCCATATCAAATCTGGAACTTTGGTTCTTGCCAGAATTTGTGAGACTTTATAATACGTATAAAATGAAACCGTGGGTTATACCAATTAAATTACTACTTTTTAATTCTAATATAAAAAAAAATGCTAGTGAAAACAAAAGCATCACTGGAAATAAAAAAAGAGATCCTTTTATATCAATATCGTCGAATGAAAAAAAATCTCTTGAATTAGAAAACCGAAATCAAGGAGAAAAAGAATCCACGGGCCAAGCAGATCTTAAATCATCTCTTTCAAACCAAGAAAAAGATGTTGAAGAAGATTATACGGGATCGGACATGAAAAAACATAGAAATAAAAAGCAATACAAGATCAATACAAAAGCGGAGTTTGATTTCTTCCTAAAAAGGTATTTGTATTTTCAATTGAGATGGGATGATTCTTTAAATAAAAAAATAATCAATAACATCAACGTATATTGTCTCCTGCTTAGACTGATAAATCCAAGAGAAATTACTATATCCTCTATTCAAAGGGGCGAAATGAGTCTGGATATTTTGACGATTCAGAAAGATGTAACTCTTACAGAATTTATTAAAAGGGGATTTTTGATTATTGAACCAATTCGTCTAGCTATAAAAAATGATGGAAAATTTATTATGTATCAAACCCTCGGTATTTCATTAGTTCATAAAAGTAAACATCAAATAAATCAAAGATACCGAGAAAAAAAACATGTTGATAAGAATTCTGATGAAGTCATTACAAAACATCAAAAGATGACGGGAAATAGATATAAAAAAAATTATGATTTGTTTGTTCCTGAAAATATTTTATCGCCTAGACGTCGTAGAGAATTGCGAATTCTAATTTGTTTAAATTCTAAGAATAGACATAGAAAGGCATCTTTTTGTAATGGGAATGAGGTAAACAGTCAAGTTGTGGATAAAAGCAAAAAATATAAAAAAAAACTTATAAAATTAAAGCTATTTCTTTGGCCCAATTATCGATTAGAAGATTTAGCTTGTATGAATCGTTATTGGTTTAATACGAATAATGGCAGTTGTTTCAGTATGGTAAGGATACATATGTATCCGCGATTGAAAATTCATTAATAGTACATTTTTCCTATATTTCCCATACCATATCTGGTCTATGACGACAAAGAGATGCACGCATACATTGTCTTACATTCCATTCTGATACATGATACTAATTCAATGACATATCAATTAGATCTAGAATGAACAAAATTTTATTATTTTAGGTCTAAACTTTTATCTTTTGTGAGTGAAGAAACCAACCATACTTTTTTATCCCCTTTCAAATCCAATTTTAAAATGAAAATAGGATTGAGTAAGTTTTATTAAATTAAAAAAATTAGAAATTAATAACGAAATACAAATTTTTGTATATACCAAATAAAAATTAGGGGCATTATTATTACTGATCAATAAAGATATCTATCAATAAAAAATATCTTAAAATAAAAAGAGGGGGGGAGAGAAGATTTCAGTTTATGGTAAAAAATTCATTCATCTCAGTTATTTCACAAGAAGAAAAAGACGAAAACAGAGGATCTGTTGAATTTCAAATAGTTAGTTTCACCAATAGGATACGAAGACTTACTTCACATTTACAATTACACAAAAAAGACTATTTATCTCAGAGAGGTTTACGTAAAATTCTGGGAAAACGCCAACGATTACTGTCTTATTTGTCAAAGAAAAATAGAATATGTTATAAAGAATTAATTAATCGGTTGGATATTCGGGAGTCAAAAACTCGTTAATTTTATTTTTATAAAGGCATTTTGAATTATTTGATTTATTAGATCTTGAATTTTAATGAACTTTTTTTCGTTTTCAGCAATTCATGAAAGAATGAATCGAGGAAAAACCTATGAATATACCGGCTACAAGAAAAGACCTCATGATAGTCAATATGGGCCCCCACCACCCATCAATGCATGGTGTTCTTCGACTCATCATTACTCTAGATGGTGAAGATGTTATTGACTGTGAACCAATATTGGGTTATTTACACCGAGGAATGGAAAAAATTGCGGAAAATCGAACAATTATACAATATTTGCCTTATGTAACACGGTGGGATTATTTAGCTACTATGTTCACAGAAGCAATAACTGTAAACGGACCGGAACAGTTGGGAAATATTCAAGTACCTAAAAGAGCCAGCTATATCAGAATAATTATGTTGGAGTTGAGTCGTATAGCTTCTCATCTGTTATGGCTCGGTCCTTTTATGGCGGATATTGGTGCACAAACTCCCTTTTTCTATATTTTCAGAGAAAGAGAATTAGTATATGATCTATTCGAAGCTGCCACCGGTATGAGAATGATGCATAATTATTTTCGTATCGGAGGAGTAGCGGCCGATCTACCTCATGGCTGGATAGATAAATGTTTGGATTTCTGCGATTATTTTTTAACAAGAGTTGCTGAATATCAAAAACTTATTACACGAAATCCTATTTTTTTAGAACGAGTCGAGGGAGTAGGCATTATTGGTAGAGAGGAAGTAATAAATTGGGGTTTATCGGGACCAATGCTGCGAGCTTCCGGAATACAATGGGATCTTCGTAAAGTTGATCATTATGAATGTTACGACGAATTTGATTGGGAAGTACAGTGGCAAAAAGAAGGAGATTCATTGGCTCGTTATCTAGTCCGAATTGGTGAAATGATAGAATCCGTAAAAATTATTCAACAGGCCCTGGAAGGAATTCCAGGGGGACCCTATGAGAATTTAGAAATACGATACTTTGATAGAGAAAGGAATCCGGAATGGAATGATTTTGAATATCGATTTATTAGTAAAAAGCCGTCTCCTACATTTGAATTGCCGAAACAAGAACTTTATGTGAGAGTAGAAGCCCCAAAGGGAGAATTGGGAATTTTTCTCATAGGGGATCAGGGTGGTTTTCCTTGGAGATGGAAAATCCGCCCGCCGGGTTTTATCAATTTGCAAATTCTTCCGCGGTTAGTTAAAAGAATGAAATTGGCTGATATTATGACGATACTAGGTAGTATAGATATCATTATGGGAGAAGTTGATCGTTGAAATGATAATTGATACACCGGAAGTACAAGATATCGATTCTTTTTCTAGATTAGAATTTTTTAAAGAGGTTTATGGAATTCTATGGGTTCTTGTTCCTATTTTGACTCTTGTAGTGGGAATCACAATAGGCGTACTGGTAATTGTATGGTTAGAAAGAGAAATATCGGCAGGGATACAACAACGTATTGGACCTGAATACGCCGGCCCTTTGGGAGTTCTTCAAGCTCTAGCAGATGGGACAAAACTACTTTTCAAAGAAAATCTTTTTCCATCTAGGGGGGATACTCGTTTATTCAGTATCGGGCCATCCATAGCAGTCATATCAATTTTAGTAAGCTATTCAGTAGTTCCTTTTGGATATCACCTTGTTTTAGCGGATCTCAATATCGGTGTTTTTTTATGGATTGCCATTTCCAGTATTGCTCCAATTGGACTTCTTATGTCGGGATACGGGTCAAATAATAAATATTCCTTTTTAGGCGGTCTACGAGCTGCTGCTCAATCGATTAGTTATGAAATACCATTAACTTTATGTGTGTTATCAATATCTCTACGTGCGATTCGTTGATACATAGACATAAACTTTTCTCTATTCCTTCCTTTCAAGGAAAGGGTTGGAATGGATTGAGTAGATATCTTAATTTTTTTTTTATTCATTATTCGGGTTGATGAACTAAATCAAATAGTTATATGAGTGAAAGAAAACAGCTTATATATAAATTCGCAGTAAAAAGATTGATTCTCATTTTCTATGTATAAGAGTTAGAGAGTTAAGCGGAAATAAACAGAAGAGACCGTTTCCCCCAAGATTGGTTGATTAGTCATCCTGACTTGAAGCGGGTTCAAAAGATCAACCGTATTGAGTTTTCACTATCATTTTTATGTATTAGCATAACGGGGGATTGAGCAAAAACGAGTGGATGGTTAGAAACACGAACATATGTAAAGGATTAGTAATGGAGATTATGTAAATTCTCCAAAAGGACATTTTTACATAATATACAAACAAAGAATACTAATTGGGGCTTGAAGTTGGTAGAAATGATCAGGCAGTACTCCCCATGACACGATTCCAATCCAGAGTATACTCCTATCCACCGATTTAATAAATAACTATTCGAAACGAAATAATCCTTTACTTTATTTTGAAAGCCCTCTTTTTCTCAGAAATAGAAAGAAGAATAGGAACGAAAAAAAAAAAAAAAGATATACTTTATTTATTCTTTGTTACTTTTATTCTTTCCCATATACATATTAATAGATATATAATTTGTGTCATAATTCATTAATTAATATAGAATTTTTTTTTCGTACGTGAAACCAACGGGTTATTAATATTTTTACAAGAAGTATTTTATTGAACAGTTAAGTTATTACTGAACAAAGAAGAATTGAAATTATTATTGAAATTATTAAATTAAAGAAAGGATGAGATCAATTCAGAAGTACTTTTTTTATTTAATTTTGAATTAAAATAATTATAACAGACAGAATTCAATTGGTCTAATTTGGGACCGGCCGATAGTTATCCATCCTACAAACATATCAAGATTCAAAAAAGAATACTGACGCGGTCCCTATATTTATTTCTGGCCTTCAAGGAGCCGTATGAGGTGAAAATCTCATGTACGGTTCTGTAATAGCGATGGTAACAGTGATGGTATCACCGACTATAATTATCTAACAGTTCAAGTACAATTGATATTGTTGAGGCGCAATCAAAATATGGTTTTTGGGGATGGAATTTGTGGCGTCAGCCTATAGGGTTTATCATTTTTATTATTTCTTCCCTAGCAGAATGTGAGAGATTACCTTTTGATTTACCAGAAGCAGAAGAAGAGTTAGTAGCAGGTTATCAAACCGAATACTCGGGTATAAAATTTGGGTTATTTTATGTTGCTTCCTATCTAAACCTATTGGTTTCTTCATTATTTGTAACAGTTCTTTACTTGGGAGGTTGGAATATATCTATTCCGGACATATATGTTTCTGAGCTTTTTGAAATAAATAAAACATGTGGAGTTTTTGGAGCGATAATTGGTATCTTTATTACATTAGCTAAAACTTATTTGTTCTTGTTCATTCCTATCACAACAAGATGGACTTTACCGAGGCTAAGAATGGACCAACTATTGAATCTTGGATGGAAATTTCTTTTACCTATTTCTCTCGGTAATCTATTATTAACAACTTCTTTCCAACTCTTTTCACTGTAAAGTAACATTCTATATTCACAACGTGTCTCAAACAAGAGAAATAAACAAACATAAAACTATTCATATATATATTAACGATATGTTCTCTATGGTAACTGGGTTCATGAATTATGGTCAACAAACAGTACGAGCTGCAAGGTACATTGGTCAAAGTTTCATGATTACTTTATCCCACGCAAATCGTTTACCCGTAACTATTCAATATCCTTATGAAAAATCAATCACCGCGGAGCGTTTCCGCGGTCGAATCCATTTTGAATTTGATAAATGTATTGCTTGTGAAGTATGCGTTCGTGTATGTCCTATAGATCTACCCGTTGTTGATTGGAAATTGGAAACCGATATTCGCAAGAAACGGCTGCTTAATTACAGTATTGATTTCGGAGTCTGTATATTTTGTGGTAATTGCGTTGAGTATTGTCCAACGAATTGTTTATCAATGACTGAAGAATATGAACTTTCTACTTATGATCGTCACGAATTGAATTATAATCAAATTGCTTTGGGTCGTTTACCAATGTCAGTAATTGACGATTATACAATTCGAACAATTTTGAATTCGCCTCAAATAAATAAGTAAATCTCTTATTAACGAATAATTTAGAATTACTTTACTAATAACTAATATAGAAGGAATTTAGGTTTCTTTCGTGTTGTTTGGTCAATAACTACAAATACCAACTATTGATTGGTTGGTAAGAAACGCGTCTTAATTTGGATTGAAAATCCATTAATTAATATATCCATAATTGTTTTAAAATATATCGTTTAGAATTAGAACGACTCTTTCAGATAAAGAATGAAATTAGTCCAATAATAGTACTCACATTTTTTCATATCCCTTAGTATTTATTTACTTAGGATTAAATTAGGAATTGCTCAAAAATCATAAAAAAAAAAATTTCTGGTCGGGTCTCAATAAGGTCATGAAAAACATTTCTATTTATTTATCTCTTATTTTACATATAATGGATTTGCCCGGACCAATACATGATTTTCTTTTAGTCTTTCTGGGATCGGTTCTTATACTAGGAGGTATGGGGGTGGTATTATTTACCAACCCCATTTATTCTGCCTTTTCGTTGGGACTGGTTCTTGTTTGTATATCCTTATTCTATATTCTATTAAACTCTTATTTTGTAGCTGCTGCACAACTCCTTATTTACGTGGGAGCTATAAATGTTTTAATCGTATTTGCTGTGATGTTCATGAATGGTTCAGAATATTACAAAGATTTGAATCTTTGGACCATTGGGGATGTGGTTACTTTGCCAGTTTGTACAAGTATTTTTGTTTTACTCATGATTATTATTACGGATACGTCATGGTACGGAATTATTTGGACTACAAGATCAAACCAGATTATAGAGCAAGATTTGATAAGTAATAGTCAACAAATTGGAATTCATTTATCAACAGATTTCTTTCTTCCATTTGAATTCGTTTCGATAATTCTTTTAGCCGCTTTGATAGGTGCAATTGCCGTGGCGCGACAGTAAAAAATTTATAGAATTAGCAATGCACATTAAACTCTGTTCGGTTTTATTACATTACATTTATTTCCCTTTAATTAAAGATTGTTTATGTCTAAAATAGAAATTATTCAATCTATTCTATTAACACTAGAAAATCTGCCTTTGTTCCGTACTTTTTTTTATTCTAGTCAATTGAATCTGTTGAATTGTTGTTCAGTTCATATTGAAATGAATCGAAATTGATAAGGAGTTGGTCAATGATGCTCGAACATGTACTTGTTTTGAGTGCCTACTTATTTTCTATCGGTATCTATGGATTGATCACGAGCCGGAATATGGTTAGAGCCCTTATGTGTCTTGAACTTATACTGAATGCGGTTAATATGAATTTCGTAACATTTTCTGATTTTTTTGATAGTCGCCAATTAAAAGGAAATATTTTCTCAATTTTTGTTATAGCTATTGCAGCCGCTGAAGCAGCTATTGGCCCGGCTATTGTTTCATCAATTTATCGTAACAGAAAATCAACTCGTATCAATCAATCGAATTTGTTGAATAAGTAGTATTAATCATATAAATTCTAATATTCATAAATTAGAATTACCATGACCATACATTACGTAATAATACATGTTTTCAAAAATGTAAGAAATTAAAGTATCTTGGCTCTATCGCATGAGTCAATCCAGAAGTAGATTGATTAGAAAAATTATGATAAATTATTGATTCATCTGGTGTCTAAATATATGATTCATTTACAAGTTTACTAGATCGAAACTTTCTGACATTCAAAAATTTATAGATCCAAATGTCACATTCAGTAAAGATTTATGATACGTGTATAGGGTGTACTCAATGCGTGCGCGCCTGCCCAACGGATGTATTAGAAATGATACCTTGGGACGGGTGTAAAGCTAAGCAAATTGCTTCTGCTCCAAGAACAGAGGACTGTGTCGGTTGTAAGAGATGTGAATCCGCCTGTCCGACAGATTTCTTGAGTGTTCGAGTTTATTTATGGCATGAAACAACTCGAAGTATGGGTCTGGCTTATTAATACGTTCCAGAAAACCCTACTTGAATACATTTGATTTTTTTACCTTTACCGACAAAAACCCGCGCTCAAAAACTATTTATTTTGAGCACGGGTTTTTCTGGTCCAAGTTTATCTTGTTTTTACCATGAATAATTTTCCTTGGTTAACGCTAGTTGTAGTTTTGCCAATATTCGCGGGTTCCTTAATTTTCTTTCTCCCTCATAGAGGAAATAAGATAATTCGCTGGTATACTATAGGTATATGCATAATAGAACTCCTTCTAACAACCTATGCATTCGGTTATCGTTTCCAATTGGATGATCCATTAATGCAACTGACAGAGGATTATAAATGGATCGATTTTTTTGATTTTTACTGGAGATTGGGAATAGATGGAATTTCTATAGGACCCATTTTACTGACAGGATTTATCACAACTTTAGCTACTTTAGCGGCTCGGCCGATTACTCGAGATTCCCGACTATTCCATTTTCTGATGTTAGCAATGTATAGCGGTCAAATAGGACCATTTTCTTCTCGAGACCTTTTACTTTTTTTCATCATGTGGGAGTTAGAATTAATTCCAGTTTATCTACTTCTATCCATGTGGGGGGGAAAGAAACGTTTGTATTCAGCTACAAAATTTATTTTGTACACTGCAGGAAGTTCCGTTTTTTTATTAATGGGAGTTTTGGGTATTGGTTTATATGGTTCCAATGAACCAACATTAAATTTTGAAACATCAGCTAATCAATCGTATCCTGTAGCACTGGAAATAATATTCTATATTGGATTTCTTATTGCTTTTGCTGTCAAATCACCGATCATACCCTTACATACATGGTTACCAGACACCCATGGAGAGGCACATTACAGTACTTGTATGCTTTTAGCCGGAATCTTATTAAAAATGGGAGCGTATGGATTGGTTCGGATCAATATGGAATTATTACCCCACGCCCATTCTATATTCTCTCCCTGGTTGATTATAGTAGGCACAATTCAAATAATCTATGCAGCTTCAACATCTCCCGGTCAGCGTAATTTAAAAAAAAGAATAGCCTACTCTTCTGTATCTCATATGGGTTTCATAATTATAGGAATTGGTTCTATAAGCGATACAGGACTCAACGGAGCCATTTTACAAATAATCTCTCACGGATTTATTGGCGCTGCGCTTTTTTTCTTGGCCGGAACGAGTTATGATAGAATACGTCTTGTTTATCTCGACGAAATGGGCGGAATGGCTATAGCAATTCCAAAAATATTCACGACTTTCAGTATCTTATCAATGGCTTCTCTTGCATTACCGGGCATGAGCGGTTTTGTTGCCGAATTGTTAGTTTTTTTTGGAATACTTACTAGTCAAAAATATCTTTTAATGACAAAAATATTAATTACTTTTGTAATGGCAATTGGAATGATATTAACTCCTATTTATTCATTATCTATGTTACGCCAGATGTTCTATGGATACAAGCTTTTTAATGCCCCAAACTCTTATTTTTTTGATTCTGGACCGCGAGAATTATTTGTTTCGATCTCTATCCTTTTACCTGTAATAGGTATTGGTGTTTATCCCGATTTCGTTTTATCATTATCAGTTGACAAGGTCGAAGCTATTATATCCAATTATTTTTTTCGATAGTTTTTGTGAGTAAACCAAAAAATGAAACTGAAATCCCATGATTTAAAAAATGGTTGATTGTACAATAAAAAAATGAGTCTTTTATATTCTTTTAAGTAAAATAAATAAATTGGAATTCTATTATAACTAGATATCTTTTGAATTTGTGAGAACCATTTGAATCAAGTAATGGAAATGATTCAAATGGTTCTTGATTGTTTACATGAAGTTTTCGTATATATACCTGTATGCCGTCCTATGTTTATATTCGTCAAGTCTTTTATTCAATTAGATGTTAATGTAAATGAACCATAACTATGCAACCCTATTCCTAATAGATTAACCCCAAAATAGCATATCCAAATTATAAGAAAGCCCATTGAGGCCACAATTGCAGAATTTACACTTTCAAAATTTTTATTTGTTCTAATATGTAAATAAATAGCGAATATGGTCCAAGTAATAAATGCCCAAGTCTCCTTTGGATCCCAATTCCAATATGATCCCCATGCTTCATTAGCCCATACTGCTCCCGAAAGAATACCTACGGTTAAAAGGATAAACCCTAGACTAATAATACGATAACTCCAACGATCCAATTGTTGAATCAATTGATACCTGTAATAATTTTGAGACGAAATAAAAGAAGTGTTTCGTAAGACATTGTTTCTTTCGTTCACATATTGAATCTCACTAAAGTAAACTGACTCATTTTCTAAATTATTGCTTTTCCTAAAAATCCTTATGAATTTTCGAAATGTAATGACTAGAAGAGCTAGTGATAATAATGATCCACACAAAAGAGCTGCATAGCTCAATACCATCATACTTACGTGCATCATTAACCAATGGGATTGGAGAGCGGGTACTAATATCGCGGATTGATGCATTTCAGTTAAAAGACCCGAAGTTGCAAAACCTTGAGTAAAAATAGCACTTGGCGCGGTTATTGCGCTAAAATGGTTTTTATGTTTTTTAAAATACGGAATAATATGAATAAAGGAAAAACTCCACGAAAGAAAAATTAATGATTCATATAAATCACTTAATGGTAAATGCCTCAAATACATCCAACGAGTAACTAATAATCCTGTTATGCAGAAAAAAGTAGCTATCATCCCCTTTTCTGACGAATCATCTAGTCCTACGATTTCATCGACTAATAAAATTATCAAATGAATTGTAATTACAATTGAAACGATCGAAAAGGATATATGAGTTAATATATGCTCTAAAGTTGAAAATATCATAAAAATTATTAAATTAATAAGGGCGTCCCTCAATTATAGGAATTGAAATCGGGAATTGAATTCATTATAGGACTTACTCTTTTAGAAGATGCCATGCCGCCACTCGGACTCGAACCGAGATGCTCTAGCACTGCTTCCTAAGAGCAGCGTGTCTACCGATTTCACCATAGCGGCTTATTCGAAATCATAATAACCTATTTTTATTCAATCGTCGAGCTTGAAGGAGTTAATTCAATCCAATATTTTTTTTTAGGAAACCATTCAAATTGATGAATAAAAACTTGTTTAAAAATTAGGGATTAAAACGTTTTCGTTAACGTTAATAATATTTATTTTTCTTATTATTATCTTTTTATTTAGTTATTTAGTATTTTAGGATGTCAATTTTATTTAACTGAACTAACAATGTATTTTTTCGTCGGCTATTACTTTATGCTCTCCTAAAACTAAAATGTAACAGTTGTAACTAGATAATTTTTACTTCAATCCCTGGATATAAGTAAAAAAAAATGTTCTGCCTCGTTTGCATTTTTTAATGATTAATTTCTTTTATCATTTATTTTATTAATCTAAAATAAAAAATTAATTTTATCGATTAATAAAAAAATCGAATTTTTATATAACACAATTTCAGCGATACACTCAAAAGATTTATGTAAATGTAAATATTTGCATAGTTAGGTTGCGTTAGGATTTTTTGTTGTGTAGAGAGTTTGCGTTAAGATTTAGCAAACCCATTAAGTTAGGTATTTGGGATGGTCGTATCAATCATATAAAAAAATTTCGTATAGAAATTGTACCGTACTTCAAAATATTTTCTAAATTTTTTAATAATTTTTTAATTAATATATATATATTATATCTTGATCGATCTTCCAATCGAAACATAGGATCTAAAATAGATCACTCAAAATTGGCGCATTCGTCATATAACTACCTAAAAATGTAAACTATAACTACCTAAAAATGTAAACGGGACTTTTATTAATTTAATTGGGTTTAAGGAATTTATATAGTGATAATAATTTCTAAAACCCCAAATAATGGTTTAAAAGATTATAAAAAACATTTTAAACTTAATCAATTAGTTTCAACGACCTCTTCTTTATAATATAAAATCAAAAATATAACTAAAAAAAAATTAATATAACTAAAAAAAAATTCTTTTTATTATTGAGTAAGGGCGATGGGGAAAGTGATAATCCCCATCCGGAAAATGATAAAACATACTAAAATGAAAGGCGAAACCTTGCGCTTGCGTTTACCCTTTTTTCAAACAAAAAAGTACCATTAGAATTCAGTAGACAACAGAATTCTTATCTATATCAGAAACGAAAGAAAAATTTGGCTTCAAATTAAAGTAAAACAAATTCAATTTTATATTCGTTTAAATTAAAACATTATGAGACTAATTCTTTTTTATTTATTTTATTTTTAATGTATATTGTTTATATTGTAATTTATCTTATATATTCATATTTATTCTTTTACTATACTATTATGATGTTAATATTAATTCTAATTGATAAATATTATTTATCATTTTTATAACTTATAAATCTTATAAATAAACTATAAACAAAATTATATCACTTTATTAGTTATTAGAACGATTCAGATTATTTATTTGTTACACAAAAAAAACTTTTAGAACTCCCGGTAGAAAGAGATTTCGCTAACGAAAAAGCTTTCAATGCTGCCCTATATCCCTTCCTTTTCCAAATATTTTTACGAATACGTTTTTTTGAAATAGAGGTGCGCTTTTTTGGAACTGCCATTAAAAAGTTATAATAGGTTTTTCGGTTGGATGTGAAAGACATCTATTGTTCAAAATCAATTGTTCTTTACTATTCTCTATCTATTTTTTCTCGAAATTAGACTCCAAAAAAAAAAGGGGGGTAAAACTCCCATAAAATATTAATAAGAACGATAAGGTACACTATGCCAAATAGATTGAAGTTGATAAAAAAAAAAAAAAAAGAAAGATTGTCCGTTTCGTTTTCTTTCTATTTTCGTCGTGTTACATTTATACATGTAATAAAAAAATCTAAAAGTTTAATAACCCAACCCTTCTCCCGCTTAATTAAAAAATAAAAAACTTTAATAATTTTTTCTATTATATTAATTAATTTAATATTAATTTAATTGTTCAAGCTCGAAGAAAGAGTCCACAAAATTTTAATTATCAAATGAGAATTTTAATTATCAAATGAGACTAGTAGTTAATCTGTTAAAGGATACAAAATACATAATTTAAAGGCATTTTATTTGCCACCTTTTTTTTCCGTAAAATTAAAGTGTTGGATATCATAGCATTTCCTACAAATAGCTTTTATTGTAATGGAAGACAAACAATTAGTTACAAAACAAATTGGTTAATGATTCTAAATAACCGAATTACAATAAATAGTTTTAGTTATGGGCTTTATGATTCATATCAAATACTGTTTTTGGTATAATTATTTATCCTTGTTCTATAATTATTTATCCTTGTTCTATAGATATAAAAAAATTATTGTAATACGTAATAATTAAAATGAAAATTCTAATTTTCATTTTTTATCTTCATAAAATTTTATTTAAAAATTTGAATTTAATATTAACAATTCAGTATTAATAAAATTAGTATTTATTTTTCACTAGTGACTTATTTATATCATTTGAATTTATATCATTTGACCAATTATAACCTCTTGATTTTAAATATTTGAAGTAGTTTGGAAAGATTCAGAATAATTAAGGCTAGAAAATTCTATTTAAGTTTTATTTTATATATCTTAATTTTTTTTTATTAACCGACCACAAACGAAATAAGAACCGGTGACTCAGAAACAATTAATTAAGATAATTTTTTTTTTTTTTTTTTTATGGAATATACATATCAATATTCATGGATTATACCTTTCATTCCACTTCCAGTTCCTATCTTAATTGGAACAGGACTTCTACTTTTTCCAACGGCAACAAAAAATCTTCGCCGTATGTGGGCTTTTCCTAGTGTTTTATTATTAAGTATAGTTATGGTTTTTTCAGCCCTTTTTTCTATTCAGCAAATAAATAATAATTCTGTCTATCAATATGTATGGTCTTGGACCATCAATAATGATTTTTCTTTAGAATTTGGCTGCTTGGTTGATCCACTTACTTCTATTATGTCGATATTAATCACTACTGTTGGAATTATGGTTCTTATTTATAGTGACAATTATATGTCTCATGATCAGGGATATTTGAGATTTTTTGCTTATATGAGTTTTTCCAATACTTCAATGTTGGGATTAGTTACTAGTTCTAATTTGATACAAATTTATATTTTTTGGGAATTAGTTGGAGTGTGTTCTTATCTATTAATAGGTTTTTGGTTCACACGACCCAGTGCCGCGAATGCTTGTCAAAAAGCGTTTGTAACTAATCGTGTCGGGGATTTTGGTTTATTATTAGGAATTTTGGGTTTTTATTGGATAACAGGTAGTTTCGAATTTCGGGATTTGTTTGAAATATTCAATAACTTGGTTTATAATAATGAAGTTAATTTTTTATTTGTTACTTTATGCGCCTCCCTATTATTTGCCGGCGCTGTTGCTAAATCCGCCCAATTTCCCCTTCATGTATGGTTACCTGATGCCATGGAAGGGCCTACCCCCATTTCGGCTCTTATACATGCCGCTACTATGGTAGCAGCAGGAATTTTTCTTGTAGCTCGGCTTCTTCCTCTTTTCATAGTTATACCTTACATTCTAAATCTAATAGCTTTGATAGGTATAATAACATTATTTTTAGGAGCCACTTTAGCTCTTGCTCAAAAAGATATTAAGAAAAGCTTAGCTTATTCTACAATGTCTCAATTGGGTTATATGATGTTAGCTCTAGGTATGGGGTCTTATCGAGCTGCTTTATTTCATTTGATTACTCATGCTTATTCGAAGGCATTGTTGTTCTTAGGATCTGGATCAATTATTCATGCGATGGAAGCTATTGTTGGATATTCTCCAGATAAAAGTCAGAATATGGTTCTTATGGGCGGTTTAAGAAAACATGTACCAAT